ATTCTTCTTAGTTGAGACCACAGGTAAAAATAAGATTGCCATAAATTTACAAAGTAATATTTCCATTTATTCATCAAAAGAGACGTACCTTTTGATGCGAGAATTGCTTTTCCTTGATACCTAACATAATGCATGAAAGAATCCTCGAACACCCAAAAATGGGGTTGCAAAGCCCTGGACAAGACTTCTCCAAGATGCTCTATTTTTCCATAGAAATAGATTCGTTCAAGAAGGGCTCTAGAAGATGTTGATCGTAAATGAGAAGATTGGTTACGGAGAAAGACAAAGACGGATTCGTATTCCCATATATAAAAATTGTATAGGAAGAAAAAGAATCTTTGATTTCTTTCGGAAAAAGAAGGACCGGCTTTCTTTGAAGTAATAAGACTATTCCAATTAGGAAACTCGTGGAGAAAGAATCGTAATAAATGCAAAGACGAAGCATCTTTTAGCCAGTAGCGAAGAGCTTGAACCAAGATTTCTAGATGGATTGGGTAAGGTATGAGTATATCTAATACATAATTAGAATGTGAAATTTTGTCCTCTAAAAAAGAAAATATTGAATGAATTGATCGTAAATTATCGGATTTTACTATACCTTGCCCTTTCTTTTCGAGCTTTTCTAGCGAAGATAACAATCGTAGAGAAAATGGAATTTCTAGAATGAGCGAAAATCCCTCTGATATCATTTGATAATCAAAATTCTTGTTGCGTCCCCCAAATGGCTTTTGTTTATAATCATTCGGAGACCGATTAAAATAATTCGGGTCAGACATTCGAGTAATTAACCGTTTCACAATTAGCAAGCTGAATTTCTTGTCATAATCCGAATTTTTCAACAAAATAGATCTATTTAAACCATGATCGTAAGCAAGTGCATAAATATACTCCTGAAAGATAAGTGAATATAAGAAGTCGTGTTGTTTAAATCTAGTGAGCTCTAAAGCACTTTGAAATTCCTCCATTTTCAAGTCTATTTCAACCAAAGGTCGAGGATTTTAAGAGTTATCAAATAATACATAGTGCAATCCAGTCAAAACAAGGTATTTATTTTAGTAAGAAAGGAATAGATACCTCGGATACAGGTAAACTTATCATCAGATTCTCTATCCTCTCTTTTTCCATTTAATTGAAGTAGTTTATATTCGTTCTAGGATATAAAGATGTTTAGAAATCCTTTATTTTTTCAACCCAATCGCTCTTTTGATTTTGGAAATTTTTTGATCAATATACTGTTTCTTATACACACACATCTCCATTGTGGAATGGAGAATGGTAATATTTAGGATTCCTAAAAAAATGAAGAATCCGCTCAGGGGAGAAGCCCTTCCCGTATCAGCCACTAATATATTTTTAACGTCTAATTAGATCGGGTAATCATTCAAATTCTGAATGGGAGCTCGTTGCTTTTTCTTTCCTTATAAAAAATTAATTAAATTAATTGAAGCCACAGGGCTTTATCCATTTATTCATTCGACCCAACTTGAAATTGAATACATTTTGCTACTTTCCAATAAGTTAAAGAAAGTTTTATACCGAGCTGGCAAGAAAAAAATATTCGCAGAATTCTTGATTGATACGACATGCTATTTTTTCCATTCATTCCCTTTCAGGATCAGTCGTGGTCTTCAAAACTTTACCGATGGTATGGATGAATCCCTCACTTCATCCAAATGTGTAAAAGATCCTAGTCGCACTTAAAAGCCGAATACTCTACCGTTGAGTTAGCAACCCGAATAGAATAAAATAGTATGTAGATACAATCAGAATAAAAAAATGATTAGACGAGGTAATCAAACCCTAAAAACACATTTTCTAATTGATTCGGAAGAGAAAATACAATAAATTTTATGAAAAAACAAAAAATCCATGCCAAAATGGACCGATCATCCCTTATCTTATTCACTTTTTCAATCAAAAATTGTTCAAAGCCCATCCAAGGAACCCATTAGTTGAATAAAGTAAGGTAAAAATGAAATCTATGGGACGAAAATAAATAGATTGACACTACATAATAAATTATATTTGTTCAATGCGTTCTTGTCAATATAAAGATTAAGAAAAGAATACAATTTCAATTGAAATAAGAAAAAAAATGACTTGTGTTGGATTGGCACTACATAGATACAAAAAAGTTTAGATAGGGGAATAAATTAGAAGGATAAAAAGATTTCGTATTTATAAAAGTTAGACAAAGTTATATAAGAATCACTATCCCCTTTTTATTTACTTAAAATTTACTTAAAAAGAAATTATTAATTAAATGAAATTTGCGGGGCAAAGTTCCTTAAAAACCTCTGACTTCTTGAAAATGTCCCGAACCGTTTCTGTAGGCTGAGCACCCCTTTCAAGGAAATATAGAATAGCAGGAACGTTTAAATATGTTTGTTTATTTATCGGATCATAAAAACCCACTTTCCCAAGATCTCTTCCGTCTCTTCGGGATCGAACATCAATTGCAACGATTCGATAAGTCGCATGGTGCTTTTTACCACATCGT